ATAGATATCTATACTATATAGATACCTCGGTTTATTGGTATCTATTTTTTTTTTTTGAAGCTTTTGAGAAATTAAAAACGATCACAATTGGTACAATTAGATTATTGAGTAAAGTACTAAATTAGTAATATTCTTAGCTCTAAAGCCCACTCCTCCCCCATACTACAAGTGAAAGAGAAAATGTAAAAACTACCATTAAAGCAGCCCAAGCGAGACTTACTATATCCATGTGAATGATGTCCCCTATCTCTATGAAATGAAAAAATGATTCCATTATTGATTCATAATCCTAGTAGAATCAATGGCGCAGAGTCAAAATAGGATTCTTACTTATGACTATTGATGAAAAATTTCACTCGTAAAAGTTCCTTTGTTTCCAATTTCTTATTCTTTCTTCTTTAATGGAATAATAAGAAATAAAAAAAATTTTTGTATTTGTAATAGTATAAGTATAATAGTAATAGAAAAGAATAAAAAAGTAAGATAATATTCATTAGTAATATAAAAGTAATAGAAATAAGATTGGGTTGTTTCAGATTTATTGGTACCTGTTTGAACCACACCAAAAACCCTCTTTTTTTTAATAAGATTTCTAGATAGGTTCTACAGGTTTTTAAAATCAAGTAGTAACAGACTTAGTTCCTTACCTATGCTTTTGCGGAGCAAGAATTTGTTAAGTTTGATCAACAGGATTAATAAACTCTAAGTATTTTTTTGTTGATCAGGCGACACCCAGATTCGAACTGGGGATAAAGGATTTGCAGTCCCCCGCCTTACCGCTTGGCCATGTCGCCAAAAATGAATTTTATCTCAAAAAATGCATCGCTTAAAAACTTACCTTCACTCGTTATTTATTACTCTTTAGTCACTCTTACTTACTTTTCTTACTTTGAAGTAGCGAACTTTTTATCTCCATTTTTATTCCCTGAATGGATGCAAAATTACGACTAATCATTAGAAATTATAATTATAATAAAATATATGTGTATATGTAAACCTCAGAACATCAATCTTTCTTTTTATATGTGGGATACCTAACCTGGGTCTATTTCTTATGTACATATCCCTAGGATCATCGTGCTTTAATTTTTAATTGAATATGAAGATAAAATAGATATTAAGATAGAGTGTAACCTAGCCTATGTCCTATGTTGTACCAAGTTCAATTATGATAAAAGATGTGATATACGGATAGCTAGATAGCTATATCGGCATATACTTCCTAAAGATTACTCCAAAGATTGGCGAATTCCTTTTTGAACATTTAATTGCGTGTGCTAAAAAAAGGAAAACTCTATGCTATTCCTGATTCTTTTATTTCTATATCATTTATATAGATTATATAGAGCAGATTGAATCCTTAATTCATTTATTTTTGATTTTTTTATACCCCGTACTCTGATCATAATATCATAATATAAAGAATTAGGTAGAAATTGGATAAATTTGAATATACGATAAAAGACTCTATGTGACAGAATTCTTTCCCAGGAATGCTTTATCAATTTACATTTCTCTGTCTTGCTTCCGTTCATAAGTATGATATATATGGATAGAGTTGGCTAAAATTTTATGTGATTCAGTAACAAGAATATCCTTTCCATCATTGCTAGATTGATCAGTATGGTTCGATAAATAGTGAATCAAGCCAAAAATAATAATGGAATTTTTTCAATAAAGAGGAAACTTCAGATTAAGATGCTCCAGAATGGAAATGAGGGAATGTCCACAATACCTGGATTTAGTCAGATACAATTTGAGGGATTTTGTAGGTTCATTAATCAGGGCTTGACAGAAGAATTTCAAAAATTTCAAAAAATTGAAGATAGAGATCAAGAAATTGAATTTCAATTATTTGTGGAAACATATAAATTGGTAGAGCCCCTGATAAAAGAAAGAGATGCTGTGTATGAATCACTCACATATTCTTCTGAATTATATGTATCCGCGGTCTTAATTTGGAAAACCGGTAGAAATATGCAAGAACAAACTGTTTTTATTGGAAACATCCCTATAATGAATTCTTTTGGAACCTTTATAGTAAATGGAATATACCGAATTGTGATCAACCAAATATTGCAAAGTCCCGGTATTTACTACCGTTCAGAATTGGAACATAACGCAATTTCTGTCTATACCAGTACTATAATATCGGATTGGGGGGGTAGGTCGGAATTAGAAATTGATAGAAAAACAAGGATATGGGCCCGTGTAAGTAGAAAACAAAAAATCTCTATTTTAGTTCTATCATCAGCTATGGGTTCAAATATCATAGAAATTCTAGATAATGTTTGTTACCCTGAAATTTTCTTATCTTTCCCGAATGATAAAGAGAAAAAAAAGATTGGGTCAAAAGAAAATGCTATTTTGGAGTTTTATCAACAATTTGCCTGTGTAGGGGGAGATCCGGTATTTTCTGAATCCTTATGTAAGGAATTACAAAAGAAATTTTTTCAACAAAGATGTGAATTAGGAAAGATTGGTCGACGAAATTTGAACCGGAGGTTAAATCTTGATATATCCCAAAACAATACATTTTTGTTACCGCGAGATCTATTGGCTGCTGTGGATCATTTGATTGGAATGAAATTGGGAATGGGTACACTTGACGATATGAATCACCTGAAAAATAAACGTATTCGTTCTGTAGCAGATCTATTACAGGATCAATTTGGATTGGCTCTTGTTCGTTTAGAAAATGCGGTTCGAGGAACTCTATGTGGAGCAATCAGGCATAAATTGATACCAACTCCTCAAAATTTGGTAACTGCAACTTCATTAACAACTACTTATGAATCATTTTTTGGCCTACACCCTTTATCTCAAGTTTTGGATCGAACTAATCCGTTGACACAAATTGTTCATGGGCGAAAATGGAGTTATTTGGGTCCTGGAGGATTGACGGGACGAACTGCTAGTTTTCGTATACGGGATATTCACCCGAGTCACTATGGACGTATTTGTCCAATTGACACGTCCGAAGGAATCAATGTTGGACTTCTGGGATCATTAGCTATTAATGTGAAGGTTGGTTATTGGGGATCTATAGAGAGTCCTTTTTATGAATTGTCTGATAGATCAAAAGAGGCACAGATGGTTTATTTATCACCAAATATAGATGAATATTATATGGTAGCAGCAGGAAATTCTTTGGCCTTGAATTGGGGTATTCAAGAACAACAGATTGTTCCAGCTCGATATCGTCAAGAATTCCTGACTATTGCATGGGAAGAGATTCACCTTAGAAGCATTTTTCCCTTCCAATATTTTTCTATTGGAGCTTCCCTCATTCCTTTTATCGAGCATAATGATGCGAATCGAGCTTTAATGAGTTCTAATATGCAGCGCCAAGCAGTTCCTCTTTCTCGGTCCGAGAAGTGCATTGTTGGAACTGGGTTGGAAGGCCAAACGGCTCTAGATTCGGGTATTTTAGCTATAGCCAAACGCAAAGGAAAAGTCATTTCTACTGATACTCACAAGATTGTTTTTTCAAGTAATGGGGAGACTTTAAGCATTCCATTAGTTATGTATCAACGTTCCAACAAAAATACTTGTATGCATCAAAAAACTCAGGTTCGGCGGGGTAAATACATTAGAAAGGGACAAATTCTAGCAGGCGGTACGGCTACGGCTGGTGGGGAACTCGCTTTAGGTAAAAATGTATTAGTAGCTTATATGCCATGGGAAGGTTACAATTTTGAAGATGCAGTATTAATTAGCGAACGTCTGGTCTATGAAGATATTTATACTTCTTTTCACATCCGAAAATATGAAATTCAGACTCATATAACAAGCCAAGGTCCTGAAAAAATAACTAAGGAGATCCCGCATTTAGAGGCTCATTTACTCCGACATTTAGACAAAAATGGAATTGTGATCCTGGGATCTTGGATAGAAACAGGTGATATCTTAGTAGGTAAATTAACACCTCAGACAACGAACGAATCGTCATATGCTCCGGAGGATAGATTATTACGAGCTATACTTGGCATTCAGGTATCCACTTCAAAAGAAACTTCTTTAAGACTACCTATAGGTGGAAGGGGTCGAGTTATTGATGTGAGATGGATCCATAGAAAGGGGGGCTCCAATTCTAATTTAGAAAGGATTCGTGTATATATTTCACAAAAACGTGAAATAAAAGTAGGTGATAAAGTAGCTGGAAGGCATGGGAATAAGGGTATAATTTCTAAGATTTTATCTAGACAAGATATGCCATATTTGCAAAATGGAACGCCCGTTGATATGGTTTTCAACCCATTAGGAGTCCCCTCCCGAATGAATGTGGGACAGATATTTGAATGTTCGCTCGGGTTAGCGGGGGATCTGCTAAAAAAACATTATAGAATAGTGCCCTTTGATGAGAGATATGAACAAGAGGCCTCAAGAAAACTAGTGTTTTCTGAATTATATGAAGCCAGTAAGCAAACAAAAAGTCCATGGGTCTTTGAACCCGAATATCCGGGAAAAAGTAGAATATTTGATGGAAGAACAGGAGATCTTTTTGAACAACCTGTTCTAATAGGAAAGTCCTATATCCTAAAATTAATTCATCAAGTTGACGATAAAATCCATGGGCGTTCCAGTGGACATTATGCACTTGTTACACAACAACCCCTTAGGGGGAGGGCAAAACAAGGGGGGCAAAGAGTTGGAGAAATGGAAGTTTGGGCTCTAGAGGGATTTGGTGTTGCTCATATTTTACAAGAGATGCTTACTTCTAAATCTGATCATATTAGAGCTCGTCAAGAAGTACTTGGTGCTACGATTATTGGAGCAACAGTACCCAACCCAGAGGGTGCTCCAGAATCTTTTCGATTGCTCGTTCGAGAACTACGATCTTTGGCTCTGGAACTGAATCATTTCCTTGTATCTGAAAAGAACTTCCAGATGAATAGGAAGGAAGCTTGATCTCAATGAATCAGAATTTGTATTCTATGATCGACCAGTATAAACATCAACAACTTCGAATTGGACCAGTTTCTCCTCAACAAATAAGG